TTAAATATTTTCAATAATTCCTGTAGTTATTAATATTAATCCACCTATTAAATTAATCAATAAACCTAAACTTAATAAGTTATTCCTGATTAAGTAGATATGATTCAATTTTCCATTTCTTTTAATTTTATTAAGTACTAATGAGAAAAATAAACTTAAATAATAAAACAAGCTTATAAGAGAACCTATAATTAAAATAAATAAAATACCTCATATAGATCCATTTATAGATCTTAATACTACAAGTAACTTAGAAATAAAACCCAATAAAGGAGGAAGTCCACCTAAAGATAATAATATAACTATAATTCCTAATTCTCTATAATATTGATTTCCTAAATTATTTAAATCTTTTATTATTCTAAGATTTCTATAATAAAGACTAATAAAAATACATAAAGAAATTAAAATATAAATAAATAAATAAATTTTCATAAGCCAATCTCCATACAAACAAGCAAAAACTAATCAACCTAAATGACCAATAGAAGAATAAGCCAAAAGTCTACGTACTTGAGTTTGATTTATACCTCCAATACCCCCTATAAGTCTAGAACCTGCTGAAATAACACAAAAAACTAAAACAAACCAATAAATGGAATTAACTTCTATTAATAGACTAATTAAAAATAATGGCGCTAATTTCTGCCATGTAGCAAGCAAAAGACAAGATATTCAAGGTAAACCTGCTATAACACTAGGTAATCAAAAATGAAACGGAAATAAACCTATTTTTATACATAAACCACAGCTAATGATTATTATTCCAACTAAATAAATAGAAGAAATTTTACTCATTTCTCAGGTAAAAAATAAACTATATATTCTAAGTCTACCAAATATAAGTAAGGCAGAACCTAACGCTTGAATAATAAAATATTTTACTCCTGATTCTCTTTCTATTATTCTTTTTTGATATACTAATAAAGGAAGAAACCCAATTAAATTAATTTCTAAACCTGCTCAAATTCCTAATCAATGAGAGGAAGAAAGAGATAATAAGGTTCCTGTAATCATTACAAACAAAAATATAAACCTAAAAGGAAGTCGTGAAAACATAAGAAAAAGGATAAAATCGAATTACCCAAAACAAAGTTAGCAGCCCTATTTTACTCCAAGTTTTTTCTATTGTGCTCAATCTAAAGAACCTTCATTTCACTCATGAAAAAGACCTAAAATAAGAATTATTAAAAAAGAAAAAGCCCCTAATACAACAGCTAAACCGAAATGACTATTTATCCTAATCAAAATTGGAAACAAAAGAACAATTTCTACATCAAAAATTAAAAAAATAATTGCTAATAAGAAAAAACGTATGGAGAAAGGCAAACGAGCCGATTTAATAGGGTCAAACCCACACTCAAAGGGAGATCTTTTTTCACGATCTCTGATAGAACGTTTAGCTAAGACTCAACCTAATCCTATTACTACAACAGATAAAATTATAGCTACTAAACTCCTAATAACAGTTCTAAACATTTTTAGTATCAGAGAATTTTATCATCCCATATTAATCAACATCAATGATTTCCGTTCATCCGGCGTGACACTATATTATTCTTAAATTAATAATGTTTTTCAATCTAAATGAGTAGTATTTTTCTACAATCTCCTAATTAACAGCTAGGTGCCTCTTAACTTTGGCTTTCATTTAAAATTGTCATTAAACTTAAATACAGAAGGGGAGTTATATACCCCTACCTTACGGGTCGAAACCGTACGCAAATATTTCGCTTTCTATATTATAATATATTATTTGTATTTTTCTGACCTAAAAGTCTATATAACTTATTTTCTGAATGCAAATCAGATCTTTTTATTTAAAGTATTAAGTCTTTATATACCAATTATATACTTTACAATTCTTAGAGGCATTATGTGATTTATGCCGTTTTCAGATTAAAAGTCTGATACTTAATTCTCAGTCATCTAAGAAATTATTTAAAAATTTAACATCCTCATCAGTAGATAGATAAGTATAAAAAAAGTCAAACAACATCTACAAAATGTCAATATCAAGCTGCAGCTTCAAAACCAAAATGATGACCCACAGAAAAATGCTGTAATCACACACGAATCAAACAAATAAATAAAAATGTTCTACCAATTAAAACATGAAGTCCATGAAATCCTGTGGCTACAAAGAAACTTGAACCGTAAGCTCCATCTGCAATCGTAAAAGATGCTTCAAAATATTCACCTACCTGTAAAAAAGTAAAATACACCCCTAAAATAACCGTGGCAATTAAACCTTGTAAACCACCTAAATTATCTCCTTCTATTAAACTATGATGAGCTCAGGTTACTGTCACACCAGAAGCTAATAATACTCCTGTATTTAATAATGGAACTTCAAAAGGGTTTAAAGGAACAATACCTGCCGGAGGTCAACATGAACCTAATTCAGGACTTGGAGCTAACCTTCTATGAAAATAAGCTCAAAAAAACGCGAAAAAGAAACAAACTTCTGAGACAATAAACAGAATTATACCTCATCGCAATCCTTTAGAAACTTGAATTGTATGATATCCTTGAAAAGTTGCTTCACGAATTACATCTCGTCACCATTGTACTATAGTTATTGAAATTAACAATAAACCTAATATTATTGTAATTATTGAATATCCGTGAAATCAACCAGCTAAACCGGATGTTAAAAACAAAGCACCCATAGAACCAGTTAAAGGTCAAGGGCTAAATTCTACTAAATGAAATGGATTACGTCCCATATATTAAAATAAAAATGAGGACTGATCATTAATTTTTAGGATTTTATGCTCGCTCGGCACAAATAAGGCCAGCGTTTTCAAAAAAACGCTGGCTGCTCTTAAACGTAATGACGTTTCCTTGGCATCTTCAGTGCCATGCTCTTAAATATAAGCTATAAGAGCTAAATTTATTTTTAAGAAGAAGCAAGAATTATTAATAAGATAAAAATTCTAATAGTTAATATTAGTGAAATAAAAAAATTAAAAGATTTTATTTGTACTTTTTGATTTGTAATAGTTAATTCATTTACTATAGTTAAGACTCCTTGTCCTCCTAAAATTTCTAATCATCCTTGATCAATTGATTTCATTATATTAGTTCCTAATTTTATAGATATTTTAGTTAATGGTTGAGCTGAAATTGGTGCTAAAAATCATATAGTTGAAAAAAAGAATTTATATTTATTTATTTCTTTTTCTTTAAAGTCTGATATTCATAGGTTTATTGCTAGAAAAAATCCAAGAGTAATTACAATTATAGTTAATATTTTATATCTGAATGGGAGAATAAAAGGGGTGGGATTAAAACTTAAAAATAGATTTTGAAACATAAAACCTCCAATAATGGCTGCTAAAGCTAATACAGTAGTGGAAGAGTTAATGTAAGGATCTAATTCTTGTTTTGAGTGGAAAGCTGTATTTTTTATTGCCCCTCACAAAGAAGAAAATGATAAACGAAGAGAATAAGCTGCTGTTATACCTGTTGCTAAAAAAATTAACAATACTATTAAGGAGTTTGTTGGTCTGAATAAAGCAATTTCTAGAATTAAATCTTTAGAGTAAAATCCCCTTAAAAATGGAGCACCACATAAAGATAAATTAGCAATATTTATACATGCAATAGTAAGAGGGGCTTGATTTGAGATTTTTCCTATAGTTCGAATATCTTGATTATTTGATCTATTGTGAATGATAGTTCCTGCACATAAAAATAATAGAGCCTTAAAAAGAGCATGCGTATATAGATGAAATAACGCTAATAAGGGAGCACCCATAGCAAGACTTATTATTATAACTCCTAATTGTCTTAGTGTAGATAAAGCAATTACTTTTTTTAAATCATTTTCATAGTTTGCACCAATCCCTGCTATAAGAAGAGTGAGTACAGAAATAAAAAGTAAACATCTTTTGAATCCCTGTAGTGTGCTAAGAAATGGAAAAAACCGAATTAAGAGAAAAATACCAGCGGTTACTAAGGTGGAAGAATGTACAAGAGCAGAAACGGGCGTAGGAGCAGCCATTGCAGCTGGAAGTCATCTTGAAAAAGGAATTTGAGCCCTTTTAGTTATGGCAGCGATAGTAATAGTTAAAACAACTCATATAGAAAGATGAAAATCTCATATTTGTATAATAAATCAATGTCCTTGTAAGACAAGCAAACCAATTGAAATAAGAATTATTACATCACCGACTCGATTAGCTAATACCGTTAATATTCCTGCTCCTAATGATTTCATATTTTGATAATAAATAACTAATGCAAAAGAAACAATACCTAAGCCATCTCAACCCAAAAGTAAGGCTGGAAGTCTTGGGATAAAAACTAAAAGATTTATAGATATAACAAAAAGTATAACTAATCAAGTAAATCGTTTTAAAAAGGGATCATGAGATATATAACTAGATGAAAATATTATTACACAACCGGAAATTAAACAAACAGTGTTTCTAAAACTTAAACTAATAGGATCTAAAATAAAAATAAAAGTTATAGAAGAAGATCTGATTTGTATAATTTCTCATTCTAAAAGAATCCTAGAATTATTTAATATAAAATTTACGGTAAATGGAAATACTAAAACTCTATATACAAGTAAAAATATAGATCTAATAGATGAAGATTTTAAATTAGTAAACATGGCTAAATAAAAATTATTTTATCTCCAGATCCACAAGCTGGTATTTTATTTAAACTAATTTAGCTAAAAATTAATAATATTAAATTCATCTTAAAATTATATCAGATTTAATAATCAAGAGATTAGCGGGAATTCAGTGTAATAATAAAAGACTATGGTTAAGAGATTTAAATGATCTAAAAGGTCTAATAAATTTAGGATTTCCACCGTGTTGACTACATGTAAATAAGTATATACTATATAAGGCAGCTAAAAATCTTATTATGGCAAGAGATGGTAAGTAATAGGATGAACTAAAAATAGTTGCCGGAAAAACTAGAATTTCACCTAACAAATTAATACTTGGGGGTGCAGCTATATTTATAATTGTAAAAAGAAATCATCAAAGTGATAAAATGGGTAAAATTATTAATATTCCTTTTCTAAGGTAAAGTCTTCGAGTACCTGTTTTTTCGTAAGTATAATTTGCTAAGGCAAAAAGAGCAGAAGAACAAAATCCGTGTGAAATTATTAATGCAAGAGCTCCTCTTCATCCTCACCTTCTATTCGAAAAGGCACCAGCTAATATTAGAGATATATGTCCAATAGAAGAATAGGCAATTAGAGCTTTAAGATCAATTTGTCGAAAACAAATAATACTGGTAAGTATACCCCCTCATAATGCAAGTGAAAAAATAAAAATGGAAAATCTAGATATATGAAAATTAAAATATTGATGTATTCGAAGAATTCCATAACCTCCTAATTTAAGTAAAATGGCAGCTAATACTATTGAACCTGCAACGGGCGCTTCTACATGCGCTTTCGGTAATCAAAGATGTACAGTAAATATAGGTAATTTGACTAAGAATGCTATGAAAATTAATAAAGTAATTAAATTAAATCTTCATCTAAAATTTATAATAAAGAGTTCTTTTCGTAAAGTTGACAATATAAGTATAGCAGTAGAAGATATTTCTTGAGAACTCCAAAGAAGAATAATAAGAAGAGGAAGAGAAGCAGCTACAGTATAGATTATTATATATATTCCAGCCTGTAAGCGCTCAGGTTGATAACCTCAACCTAAAATTAATAAAAGTGTGGGAATTAAGGATGCTTCAAAGAAAAAATAGAATAAAATAACCCTTCTTGAATAAAAGGCAATTAATAGAATAAAGTTAAGTGATAAAATTAATATTGAAAATATATTAGGATTATTATTTGAACTCTTTACGCTTTTTTGTCTGGCTATTATTATTATTAAAGAAATTCATAATGTAAGAGAAATGAGTACAGAAGTTATAGAGTCTTGAGTTAAATATTGATTTAGACTTTCATAAGTTCATAATGAATTAAATAAGTGGATAAAAGAAAGCACTCTAGCTAAACTTAAAGATCAAATTTTCAAATATCAATTTATGTTTCTTAAAGGAATTAAGAAGATAGATAAAGAAGTAAGAAGAATACTTAACATTTTTGTATAGAAAAACTACTTACGTAATCATTTCCTTGTGATCGAATTACAATTACTAAAATAGCTAAACCCAATCTAGCTTCGCAAGCACCTAATGTAATTAAAATTAAGGATCTTTGTCCTCTATAAACTAAATTATTAGAAAAAGAAAATATTATAATAAATAAATTTATTGTAGCAGCTTCTAAACTAAGTAAAACACTTAAAAGGTGTTTATATTGAAGTGATAAAGTTAAAAGGGCTATAATAAAACCTAATCTTCTAATTAAAATCAAATAAAATGTTCTCATATCTTGTTCTAGCAATAATAGCTTAAATATAAAGCATTGGTCTTGTAAATCAAAGATTGCATTAAAATAATGCTTATTGCTAAAAACTAATTAAAGTTTTAAGTTTTTAAGTGAGTTGAACACTTCTAATCTATTTTCAAGACAGATTGTCCCCGGGAAAAAACTGATTGTTTACTTAATAATCTAAAATATTATCCCATATTATTTGAATAACCGGATTTAAGATAAAATATAAGAAATATAATCCAGTAAATACTTGACCAATTTGTTCATAAGGTGCTTCTACGGGACATGCTCCAATTCAGGTTAAAATAAGAAAAATTCCAATAAAAAATCAAAATAAAATTTGATTTAATGGATAGAAGGACAATGATCGGAATTTTCCCTGATGTCTAAGAGGTAAAATAAATAAAATAGCAACAGCGCCAGCTAACCCTAAAACACCTCCTAATTTATTAGGAATAGAACGTAAAATTGCATAAGCAAAAAGAAAATATCATTCCGGTTGGATGTGTACTGGGGTAACTAAGGGATTTGCTGGGATAAAGTTTTCAGGATCAGTTAATAATTGAGGTGAAAATAACACAATAAAAGATAGTATTGAAAGAAGGGCAACAAATCCTACAATATCTTTAAAGGTATAGTAAGAATGAAATGGAACTTTCTCCCCATCTCTACTTAAACCTAAAGGATTATTAGATCCTCTTTCATGTAAAAACAATAAATGTAATACTGTTATTCCTGCAATGGCAAAAGGAAGCAAAAAATGTAATGCAAAAAAACGCGTTAATGTGGCATTATCAATAGCAAATCCTCCTCAAACTCATTCTACTAACATTTTTCCAACATAAGGAACAGCAGATAATAAATTAGTAATAACAGTTGCTCCTCAGAAAGATATTTGACCCCAAGGGAGAACATAACCTAAAAATGCTGTTCCTATAGTTAAAAATAATAAAATTACTCCAATATTTCAAGTGTGTTGAGATAAGTAAGATCCGTAGTAAATTCCTCGTCCGATATGAAAATAAATACAAATAAAAAATCATGAACCTCCATTGGCATGAATAGCACGTAATAATCAACCATAATTTACATCTCGAGAAATATGAATCACTGAATTAAAAGCTAAATCTACGTGAGCTGTATAATGTATTGCAAGAAATAATCCAGTTAAAATTTGAATTCCTAAACAAAGACCTAATAATGAACCAAAATTTCATCAAATAGATAAATTTGAGGGTGCAGGTAAATCAACAATCATTCCATTTATCATTTTTAACACTGGGTGAACCTTTCGAATGGGACTTCGCATATAAATTTAAATTAATGTTATTTAATAGATTTAAAAGGTCGTAAAGTTGCATGCTGGTAATAGCAAATTTTTACTACTACAACCAAATTAACTAATAAAATAAGACCTAAACCGATTAGGATTGAAATTATCATTGGTGATGCTATCTCACTTCCATATATTTTAAGGTACATTCTTCTTGAAAAAGTGCTAAAATATTCTAAGGACGAAGAATCAACAAAATAAGAAAAATAAATTATATCATAAAATGGAATAAACAATAAAAATATAAGTAATATAGGATAACTTCCCGTAAATAGTATATTTGGGGATAAAGCAGCTACATAAGCAAATATAACTAATAAACCTCCTACATAAATCAAAAACAAAATATAACCATATCAAGAAGATAGAAGCATTGCCCTTAAACAACATATTAATAAGGTTAATATTATAATTACTAAACCTAAACTTAAAGGTTGAGCTATTATAGGTAATAATAAACTACTACAAATAGTGAAAGATATTAAAATAATTCTTGTCATTTCAGAATGTAGGTGTGTTACCTAATCATTAGCTTCCAATGCTAGTATTTTAATTAAACTACAATTCTGAAATTTGTTTAGAAATAAATTATGTAACATAATATAACAATTAATAGAAGAAAAGATAGAGAAGCAGGTAAAAATCCTTTTCAGGTTAACCTCATTAATAAATCATATCGAAATCGTGGATATCTTCCACGAACTCAAATAAACAGAAAGGCAAAAAATAAAACTTTTAATATAAATATAATATCTCTTTCAAACAAAAATATTTTATTTCCTCCAAAAAATAATAAAGCAGAGAGTAAGCTTATAATAAGAATATTTGCATATTCAGCAAGAAAAATTAAAGCAAAACCAGCTCTTCCGTATTCAATATTGAATCCTGAAACTAATTCAGATTCCCCTTCAGCAAAATCAAAAGGAGCACGGTTTGTTTCTGCTACACATGTAACAAATCAAATAAAAGAAACAGGAAGCATTAGAAAAGCTATTCAAATTATATTTTGAGAATCTTTTATTTCAATAAAACTAAAAGTTCCAATAATAAAAAGAGGAAATAAGAGAACCAAGGCTATTCTTACTTCATAAGAAATAGTTTGAGCAATGGCTCGTAGGCTTCCTAATAAAGCATATTTAGAATTAGAAGCTCATCCTGCAAGCAAAGTACCATAAACATTTAAAGCTGAAACACATAAAAAAAACAATACACCTCATTTAAAATACCTTAATGAATATATACTAGGATAAAGTTGTCAGAGAAATAAAGCTAAAATAAACCTAAAAATAGGAGCAATAAAATACGGGGAAAAGTTAGCTATTGTTGGTTTAGCAGTTTCTTTAGTAAGAAGTTTCGCTGCATCCGCAAGAGGTTGAGGTAGTCCCATTAAACCCACTTTATTAGGTCCTTTTCGAATTTGAATATACCTTAAACCTTTACGCTCTAAAAGAGTAAAAAAAGCGACTGCTAATAAAATGCAAATATAGCAAAATACACAGGAAATAATTGATAGATACATATATAAAGAAAAGAAATTTCATCTTTATATTTAGGGCTTAAACCTAATGCACTTACTCTGCCACCTTTATATTTTTATATGTCAAATAAAGGAATTTCACCTATGTCTATTGATCCTAAGTCAATTGCATTAACTTTGCTAATTCGACTTATCGTGCTTTATTTTATTTTATAATTATATTTAATCATATTAAATAAACAATATTATTTTAAATTGGTCCTTTCGTACTAAACTTAAATTTTTAATTGAAGATAGAAACTGACCTGGCTCACGCCGGTCTGAACTCAGATCATGTAAAGTTTTAATGGTCGAACAGACCAACCCTTAAAGACTTCTACATCTTTAGGATACTTTAGTCCAACATCGAGGTCACAAACCTATTTTTCGATAAGAACTCTCAAAAAAGATTATGCTGTTATCCCTACGGTAACTAATTTTTTTAATCAGAAAATCTGGATCATAATTTATAATTTATAATATTATTAAGAAGCTTTTTTTGTTCCTAAGTCGCCCCAACCAAAATATTACTTAGTTATATATCCTTAAAAGGTTTTTATTTCTAAATATTTTTTTCAAGCTCGATAGGGTCTTCTTGTCTTTCAATTTTACTCAGGCTTCTTCACCTGAAAATTAAATTCTAATTAATCTCACAGAGACAGTATTGTTCATGTCAAACCATTCATACTAGCCCTCAATTATAGGGCAAATGATTATGCTACCTTTGCACGGTCAGAGTACCGCGGCCGTTGAAAATTTTCACTGGGCAGGTCCGACTCTATATTAATTTATATCATAGAGCCATGTTTTTGATAAACAGGCAGAACAAAATTTTGCCGAGTTCCTTTGTGGGATTTAATTTTATAATAAAAATTCTTTAGATTAACTTTTTAATTTAATGAGTTAATCAATAAATAAAATAAAAATACTCATCTTAGCATAATAATAATTCGTGGTAGTTACCGAATTTTTCTCTCAATAAATAAAGTAAATCAATTATATCTTATAAATAAATTAATGAATTATAACAAATTCTTTTATCATTGCCATTTTCAAGCATAGATTTTTCAAAAGATTTATACTATTTTTATTATATAAATTTTCGAGCTAATCCTCGAAAATTTGCTTAAATTTAAATCCAATGTGATTTAGAGTATCACATAAGCTTACAAATTTAAAATACTTCTATATATTTAGAGAGAAACTAGCTATCAACTAATACGGATAAAATTTCATTTCTATCTTAAGTTCTTAAAAAATTTTTGCAACAATTACTTTTAATTTCCTAAGAGAAAGACTTAAGATAGCCCATTAGATTTCGAGAAATTTATATTTAAAAATAAATTCTAGCTAAGCCATGATGCTAAAGGTACGAAAATAAATTTCTCTTAAACAACAATTATTCAATTCCTTTGCAGTACTTTATTAAAGTTTCCATTAAATTAAGATTCAATCGCCTTTACTAAAATAAATAAATGTTTTATTGGTAATTAAATATTTTTATTTACTATAACTGGTTTTATATTAAAAACAGCTAGTTAATTCCAGCATACTTTCAGTGTAAGTGAAATATATTAAGATTTTATATTATGTTTTTCAACCAGGAACAATTTCCATTACCCCTACTGTGTTACGACTTATCTCATTTTTCAACGAGAGCGACGGGCGATGTGTGCACGTTTCAGAGCCTTATTCAAAAGATTTTTATAAATCTTTATTACTTTTAAGTCCGCCTTAAAAAGAACTTTTTCATTTCTTTATTCGTTTTATAATTATTAAATGTAACCCATCCTCTCCTTAACATAGGCTGCACCTTGATCTGACGTACTAATTTAATTAATTTAAGTTGCTAACTGCTAAATTTTTAAAAGTTACCTGTCGACGACGGTATACATACTGTAAAACAAGTATAAGGTTAGGTTTAACGTGGATTGTCGATTACGGGACAGGTTCCCCTAAAAGGTCTAAAACACCGCCAAGCCCTTTGAGTTTTAAATCTGAAATATTCATAGTACTCTGGTAAATTAAAATCAATTTATAATCAAGAATAATGGGGTATCTAATCCCAGTTTCCCTCAAGACTTTCACAAATTCAATATTTTAAGACACTTATAATTTTTCTTTTTATATTCAAATTTTACTTTTTAATAAAAGATTAAATGACTTCATTAAAATTATTTAATTGTCTTTTTACCTATAAAATATAACTTGAACATCTTGGTATAACCGCGGATGCTGGCACCAAGTTAACCAGTTCTAAAAACTAAATTAAAACAAGTTGACACTTTTTGTTTAACCTTAATCACTGGTGTTAGTGGGATATATCAAAGCATGATGTAGTTTATAATACCATTAAGAAAATAATTAAATTATATATTTTATATAGTTATTTAAATTCTTTATTCTCACCTCTTTCTATAAAAACCATGTGTATTTTTTAGTTTTTGTTATATTGATAAGCCAGAGCCAAACTTTCATCTCAGTTGTAAATTTTATTTTATGTTCTCTATAAATACATTATTTGAAAAGTAATCATTTGATTTTTTTTATGAAAGTTTCTAGGGTGTTTCATTAATGCACATTAGATTTTCATTCTAAAGGAATAAATTAAATTTATTAGAAATATATCTTCTGAGTATGCTAGAGTACAGTTGCCTTCCAAGCAGAAAGATTAAAATATTTTAAAGAAGATATTTTTTACAAAGCGGTGTTAGGGCACAAAGAATTTTGATTTCTTAGGAAAGGGTCAGACCCTTCTGGTAAGGTTTTAAGTTAAAAAAACTGTGAGCCTTCAAAGCTTAAAATAAAAATAATTTTTTAAACCTTGGCCCGCTATAGTTTATTGAAAACGCTGAATTGCAAATTCGGAAAAGAAATAATATTTTCTAGCGCGTTAATTGTTTGGTGACCGAGAAAATAGGTAATAGACTGTAGATCTATTCACGGAATTAAATTTCCCCAACAAAAATGTAAAATAAGCTAAATTATAAGCTATTGGGTTCATACCCCAAAAATGAATGTGGATTCTTTTACAATTGTAAACATTCTTACATAGCTTAAAATATTAGTAATATATAAACCTAATGAGGGTGTTCATCCGAGTAAAGAGTAATTAATAAACAAAAAATATATGCCTGAATTATACTAATACCAAATTCAAAAATAGTATAAAACACTTGAATTCTAATTAACATTAATATAGAAAAAGTTGATGATAAGAAAAAACTAGCTGTCAAATAATTTCCAATTAATGTTAATACAATATGCCCTGCTCTTATATTCGCAGTTAATCGCACAGATAAAGTAATAGGACGTACTAAAATTCTTACTGTTTCAATAATAACTAAGAAGGGATTTAAAGGAGCGGGAGCACCCATAGGAAGCAAACCCGCTACAACAGAACTAGGACTAAAAAAAACAGCAGAAACAATTAATGATAGTCACAGTGGAAGTCCTAAAGATAAAGAGATAGCTAAATGGCTTGTAGGACTAAAAACATAAGGAATAAGTCCACTTAAATTTATAACAATTAAAAAAAGAAATAAACCTGTAATAATATTAATAAAACCACCTAAATTTAATCCGAAAGAACGAAAAATCTGAGAAGAAACTGTATCCTTAAAAACTAAAATAGCTCTATTTCATCGGGGTGTTATTACTCAATAATTAGAAGTAAATAATAAAATAGTTACCAAAGACAACAGTCATATTAAACCATATAAAGATATAAAAACTTGATTATTATCGTCAAATGAAGAAAAAATATCTACAAGCATTCTTTTTATCAATTTCATTTATTTTCTTTAGAAGAACGAGACCCTAAAGATTCTGCTTCAAAATATACTTTTTTTGTCCATCATAAAATGATAGATAAACCTAAAACGGCTATTCAAAATAATAAAAAAAGAAAAATTCAATTTAGAGGTGATAACTGAGGCATTAAAAAGTACTAAATTCAAATTAGCAACATAAGGCTGACAACCTAATATTATTTTTTAACTAACTTTTTATTCAGACACATTAACTACTCATTCTATAAAATTTCCTAAGGGAACAGCCTCTACAACAATAGGTATGAAGGAATGATTGGCCCCACAAATTTCAGAACACTGTCCATAAAACACACCAGGATATTTAATAAAGAACCTTAATTGATTTAATCGTCCTGGAATTGCATCTGCTTTGACTCCTAAAGAAGGAACTGTTCAAGAATGAATTACATCTGCTGAGGTTACTAAAACACGAATATCTGTTTGTGTAGGAAGAACCACTCGATGGTCTACCTCTAATAAACGAAAATCTCCACTTTCTAATTCATTTGTTGGAACTATATACGAATCAAATTCAATATCTAAAAAATCAGAATATTCATAACTTCAATATCATTGGTGACCAATACTTTTCAAAGTCAAATTACAATCCCCTACTTCATCTAAAAGATAAAGCAACCGGAGAGAAGGAAGAGCTAGAAAAACTAAAATTACAGCCGGAACAATAGTTCAAATCGTTTCAATTTCCTGGCCTTCAACTAAAGAACGACAAGTATATTTATTAAGTATTAATGATAAAGCAGCATATCCTACCAAACTAATAATTATAACCAAAATTATTATAGCATGATCATGAAAAAAAATAAGCTCCTCTATTAAAGGAGAAGCTGCATCTTGAAATCCTAATTGTCCTCATAGACCCATATCATATAATTAAATATAATTTAATTAGCTACCAGTGCACCAGTTTCAGCTGCATTGTGAAAATCTGAAGGTAAAATATTATCTCATTCCAAAGCTGTACTTAAATGGGTTCTTCAAATCACTCTTCGTTGGGAAACTAAAGCTTCTCATACAATAATTATGAAATATAAAACAGCTACGAACGAAATTATAGAACCAATAGAAGAAATAACATTTCACTTAGTATAACAGTCAGGATAGTCAGAATATCGTCGAGGTATTCCACTTAAACCTAAAAAATGTTGAGGAAAAAACGTAACATTTACACCAATAAATATGATATAAAAATGAGCCTTAGTTCAACGACTATGAAGAGTTACACCTCTTAATAAAGGAAATCAATAATTAAATGCACCAAATAGGGCAAAAACAGCACCCATAGAGAGAACATAATGGAAATGAGCAACTACATAATAAGTATCATGTAATATAATATCCAAAGAAGAATTTGATAACACAATTCCCGTAAGACCCCCCACAGTAAATAAAAAAATAAATCCTAATGCTCAAAGCATAGGTGCTTCATATTTAATTTTTGCTCCATGAATTGTTGCTAATCATCTAAATACTTTAATTCCTGTAGGCACAGCAATAATCATAGTAGCAGCTGTAAAGTAAGCTCGAGTATCAACATCCATACCAACTGTAAATATATGATGAGCTCAAACAATAAAACCTAAAACACCAATGGCTAATATTGCATAAATTATTCCTAAAGTTCCAAAGGTCTCTTTTTTAGATGAATAATGCCTTACAATATGAGAAATTATACCAAATCCCGGTAAAATAAGAATATAAACTTCAGGATGTCCAAAAAACCAAAATAAATGCTGATATAAAATAGGGTCTCCACCACCTGCTGGATCGAAAAAAGCAGTATTAAAATTTCGGTCTGTTAAAAGCATTGTAATAGCACCAGCTAAAACAGGTAAAGAAAGTAATAATAAAATTGCAGTAATTTTTACAGACCATACAAATAAAGGAAGTCGTTCAAATTGTATTCCACGTCATCGTATATTAATAATAGTGGTAATAAAATTTACAGCACCTAAAATTGAGGAAACACCAGCTAAATGTAAAGAAAAAATAGCTAAATCAACAGACCCACCAGCATGAGCTAAATTACCTGCTAATGGAGGATAAACGGTTCATCCGGTACCAACACCACTTTCTACCGCGGCTGAAGATAATAAAAGTAATAATGCAGGGGGTAATAACCAAAAACTTATATTATTAAGACGAGGAAATGCTATATCAGGAGCACCTAATATTAATGGAACCAATCAATTTCCAAAACCACCAATTATCATAGGTATAACCAAGAAAAAAATTATTACAAAAGCATGAGCAGTTACAATAACATTGTATAACTGATCATCTCCTAATAAAGCTCCAGGTTGTCCTAATTCAGCTCGGATTAGTAATCTTAAAGCTGTTCCAACTAAACCTGATCATATACCAAATAAAATATATAAAGTACCAATATCTTTGTGATTCGTAGAAAATAATCAACGCAT